AATCCACATATGTAATGTATCAAATGCATCTGAACGGAGTAAAAAAGGGACTTCTTGGATATTCAAATTGGAATTTGTAACAGATATGTAAAGGAATTGATAAATGCTACTTAGACTTATGGGATTTTGTGTAGAATCTAAAATAAATGATTCAATTTCTATCATTTTTATGATATTCCAATCGGATTGGATACCAAAAAAAAGAAATGGAGTTAGGATTTGATCTGTTCGATGGGATAAAGACATACATAATAATAATCAACGCTCTATGCTCTATTTTTGATGCTTTTTTAGCACTTAATTTTTTGATTCTAGCGTTCACTAAAGGATTCGCAGAAAAGAAAGAAATTTCGACCCATTTTTCTTGTTTTACTAGAATACTTTTTGAGTAGAATACGATTGAGGTGCATAAGATAGCATAGTAAGAAGGCTTGTATTTAGTAAACATGTGTAAATAGTTATCTATATACATATCTTTACTCATTTATTACAGTTCCTTTGGGGACATCCAATTTTGAATTTTCTAGTCAATGAAAAATGGAAGCACTACAATTTGCTCATAATTCGCGATCTATGGGCATCAGATATAGATACACGATTAGATATTTGTAGAACAATCGAGGTTCTGGGGTTTACATATACTTCTATTTTCTCTTATAATTGAATTTGGGAATTCTTTTTTTATTGAAAATAATTAATACGGATTAGTTATGTATCAATTTGAATTTTATCTAATTAGGACTAGGAAAAGACAATTTTGATTCCAATCCGAGAATTGTTCATGAATTTACAAGCCCATTTAATAGTTAATGGTTCCAATTTCTCCTGAATTTAGGTTATTGGGACTGAAAAACCACATTTTTTTTTCAATAATATATATATATAGATAAAATAGAAAAGAATAAAATATAAATAAAAGAATATAAAAGAGAGGGAAAGTTTTTATATATTTCTGTTTTGAGATCCTATAAATCCAACAGAAGAAAGGGATGGATCCAATCAAAAAAACGAAGAAAGTCTTTCGGAACGGGGATGAAGTCAAATGCGATTCAAGATGAAAGTACAATAAAAAAAGAAATTGAGTATTCCCTCCACCCCAAGCAAAGGAGGAAGATTTTCATCTATTTCGTATCATTCTGGCGACATGGCCGAGCGGTAAGGCGGGGGACTGCAAATCCTTTTTCCCCAGTTCAAATCCGGGTGTCGCCTGATTAACAAAAAACTAGGAATCCCTTCTTTTTTGGTTTTGCTGATAGAACTCCCCGAATTTTCCTGAGCGGAAACAAATGGAAGAAAAAGATTCTTGCTACTTGCTTGATTCAAAACATACGGAAGCTAGGTTCTATAAAGCTAAAGTGCTTGAAATCCTTGCCTCTAGGATTGGATTCAAGGAAAGATTCTAGTTATAGTAGTGCAAGGGCCCGCATATAAAGATTTACGGATTCCCTTGCACTACTAACGGAGTGTTTAAGTACTGGGTTTTTAATTAGATTGCATAGTACGACAGAAAATAGAATTCGTGGTTTTGGAAAGAACTGAAGAGACTTTCTATACGGACTCGTGGGAGTCTTTTACTTTGATGGAAAATCGGCTTTTATAGAGCTCAAATGCGAAAATAAAAATAAAAAGCTTTCTTTTTATTTTTTCAAAATGGATTTCAAAACCCCTAGTCAAGAATGGAATAGAAGGCCCCCCCATTCTTTCACAGAGACAATCCTTAGACAGCAAGGATACGATCCAAGGGGAAATAACGATATGTCGTAGATAATGATCCATCTTGATTCTAGCTTTTGATATCTTTCAACAAGGAAGTCAGATTGAGGACAAGAAAAGAAGGAATAGGTCTTATTAGTGCTCCATCTTATTCTTACAACTTGCGAGGATTCCCTTGATACTTCCAAAGGTGTCACTGCCCATTTTTCTTGTGCTTAACGTTTTTAGATTCCGCTAGAAAAATAAGAAAGACCTTCTAATAACTTTGTTAGAAGCTAATTTTTTGGATCCTTTCATCAACGGGCTCGGGTCAGAATACCCTTTTGACTCTGCGCCAGTGATTCCACTATTATTAGTGAGTGAACAATAATGAAATAATTCCTTCATAGAGATAGGGGACATAATTTACATGGATATAGTAAGTCTTGCTTGGGCTGCTTTAATGGTAGTCTTTACATTTTCCCTTTCACTGGTGGTATGGGGAAGGAGTGGGCTCTAGAGGTACTACTAATTGAGCCGAGGAATAAAAGAAAACCGTATCGATTCTTTAGATCGTTTTACAAAATCTTTTTACTTTTTATGGTTTTTCTTTTTTTTTTTGTTTCCCTCTTTCTCTTTGCTGGTCCAAGAGAAGGAAAAGTTATGTTAAGGAGATACATACCTTCTATGCTATGGGAAATAAGATATACATTGCGGTTGCTCATGGAGAGACTGCGCATAATAGGATCGTACCTCGGGCAAGTCACACATTGCCCACTTACTTTCTTTACTTTACCGCTTTTTTCTTAGTTTTTTTTTATGCTTTATTCACTCATTTCATATCATGGATCACGAGTTTAAAAAGGTAGGTTTGACTCTTCCTTTTCAAAATCTGAAGCAATTCTCAGAGAACCACTCGGATCCACCGTTAACTCTTCAATCAATTTCTTTTTCGGAATACTAAAAGAAAATCCAGCAATTTTTTTTATACGCACATATTTCCTCATTGCTTTGATTCTTTCGATGAATGCCGGAATTCCTATTGAATCTAACTTAAATTAGAACCGTAATAGTAAGAATTGCCCTTCGGTTGATTATTTCAGATTGATTGGAATCAAGATAAATGAAATAGATGAAGCAAAGAAATAGAATTGAGATGCTATGTACATATATAAATACATATTAAGAAGATGGATATTCTAGATTGATTAATATCTATTAATCCTGTAGTTTTATACAATACAATTTGTTACATTACAATAAGAATAGCTAGTATGGCAGAAAGAAATCTTTCTGCCATACTAGCTATCGGATCTCCTAGAATACTATACCTTTGATTAGAGTCCGCCAATTTCATTTAAGACGCGAGATGAAAAGCCTTTATTTCTTCAATCGTTGACTAAGAAAACAAGTCAAGTTGGCTTCAAATTAATCACGTTGACTGACTGTTTTTACGTATATTATAAGTAAAAACGCAGTAGGAACTAGAATAAAAAGTGCAGTAGCAATAAATGCTAGAATATTTACTTCCATAATCTCTAATCTCTTTTTTTTTTTGTCAATAACTCGGGATTTAATCCCATAGAGATGATAAATCTTTCGCCTGTGAATTCAACGGGATGGATTACACCCCGATTCAATATCATCGGATCAATATCATGAATAACAATATCTGAGCTATCAAATCAATTCATCGTCGAGAATTGAATAGTATAACATAGGAACATCTTTTATCCATACCGAATCAAAAATAGGATTCCTGATCCAATCCCCTTATTTGTCTTTTTTTATTTTGATTATTTTGATTTCTGCCTCTTTTCCATTCTTGTTTTTTCTATAACCTATTGCCTTCCTTGTACAATTATTTGCTTCAGTAGCATTTGACCACCCTTGGTTACAAAAAAAATCAAACAAAGAATAGAAATCAAATAGAAAATTAAAAAAGAAGTTCAGTACTTTTTTTTTAATGATCCCTTTTTTGTGGAAAAGAAAAAAAAAAAAAGAATATAATAATATCTAATATTAATAAGTATGAGAAAAAGAAATCCAAGTCTAATATAAGGTACACAAAAAATCAAATAGTCCATTAAATTCACTAGGACTAGGTTAGAGTTTGTTCTTTATTTTTGTGAAAGTACCCCTTCCCATTTTTGAACTAAAAAAAAATTATTCATCCCACCTCTTATAGAAGAGGGGTTGTGGTCTTTATTTATTAATTAATATACCTTTCTTTGGATTAATAATGGGACGCGTATCTCAAAAGATACGTGTTCAATTTGAAGAGATAGATTGTTTCAAATTCAAACTAGTAATTCTAGTAATTGAAGTTAAACAAACTCGTAACCAGAAAAAGAAAAGGATCTATTTGGAATCTTAAAAGTAAACGTATTCTAGCAAATGAATTATGTTCAATTCATTTTGCATCGTACAAGAAATGAATTCCATTTGTGTATGCGCCCCCGGTAAATACAATGGTATTCTATTCCACGTGTATTATCGGCATCTTTTGGAATCCTAACTATGATGCTACCAATAATTGTAACAATCCCCATACGTCTCTCTCCCATTTGTTTGATGAGAAATGTGAAAAAAAAAGTATTGGATTTGATTCCGTCGCGTCGGGACTGACGGGGCTCGAACCCGCAGCTTCCGCCTTGACAGGGCGGTGCTCTGACCAATTGAACTACAATCCCAGAGAAATAAAGAAGTATACATATTCCTATAATTGCATTTTAACCATTTCTATTTAGATTCAAATCGCCGTGTTGGAACAGAGGTTGGAATGATATATTGATATCTCTATATATCTCGATTGATTGCTCTCTCCATGCATCAATCATGGGTGGGTACTTATTTTAGTGAGAACGGCCTGGATTACTAATACTCCTTTAGTTATTTCCAAATCGAGTAATAAGAAATCTTTCAAAAAATAAAAAAAAAAAAAATGATTTTATTTATTTACTCTTTATTTTATCCTTAGACATCCTGATATGAAATCAGAGTGTTAAAAAAATCAACATTTTTGTTAACAAAGAAATATAACGAATCAAATAAAGCGAGAGGGATATATGCAATTTTACTTTTTTTTTTTTTTGTGTGTAGTCGGAATTTTTGAAGAGCGTTATGAAGAACAAATGGTCTATATCATTTCCTGGTGGATCCGCGAATTCTTGGGCCGAGCTGGATTTGAACCAGCGTAGACATATTGCCAACGAATTTACAGTCCGTCCCCATTAACCACTCGGGCATCGACCCAGGAAGAATCAATTCGAAGCTTATTGAGAATCCACGATCAACCTCCTTTCGTT